AAAAAATCAAACATTTCCATATTTATAGAGTTGTAAACAAAAGGAAAGAGATCTAAAAGAAAAAAAATCTTTTTTTTTTCTAAGATTCCCCTTTTCGTCCACTTAATATCATATCGTATTTTTATTCAAGGAATATTTACTATATATTATATTGGTCCGCCAATCTTCTTAAGTCATCAAATCATAATTTCAATAAGATATATGTTTATGGCGTGTGAGTAAATAAAAAACCGGAGAACCTATTCTACTTTACAGTTCATTTTATTCAACAATTGACCAAAAGAAAATATTATATTAATAAATAAAATAATAAATTGCATGAACTTAGATCAATCAAATAATGATATTTCTATCCAATAATTGTCCTTAATCAATTTCAATTTAATTTGCCCATTTAGATTAGATTGTATTCGGTTGGAATGGTGATAACGAAAACGGAAGGAAGAAAAAAAATTTACAAAACAAAAATGGGATTCCTAAAAAAATAGATAGATTCTCGAATCTGATTGAATTTAATGGTTTACGTTATGGAAGAAAGACGTGTATATGTGATATTAGATATTGACTAGTTATATATGAACTAAAGATATATTTCATTTCCCCTACTACTGTAGGGGGGTTCTAACAGAAGTCCTTTCGTCTCGTTTCGACTGTGACTTGCCTGAATAAACAGATGAAATCAAGAAAAGCTGAAAGAATTGTGAAATAACAGTTTGGAACCAAGAAATGTAAAAACGAGAATTCTATGGATTCGCGAAGACTCTGTGGATAGAAACGAAAAAGGATATATCGAAGTAGTTCTGATAATTCAATAATATTATTACTGAAATTCGAAGTTCTTAATTACTTCGACTAGATTAATCCTATCGATCGAATAATTAAGTCATAATTCATTGGTTGATTGTATCATTAACCATTTCTTTTTGTTGGTACGAGGAACTTATCATGAATCCACTGATTTCTGCTGCTTCCGTTATTGCTGCTGGATTAGCCGTAGGACTTGCTTCTATCGGACCTGGAGTTGGTCAAGGGACTGCTGCGGGTCAAGCCCTAGAGGGTATCGCAAGACAGCCCGAGGCAGAGGGAAAGATACGAGGTACTCTATTGCTTAGTCTAGCTTTTATGGAAGCGTTAACAATTTATGGATTGGTTGTAGCATTAGCACTTTTATTTGCGAATCCTTTTCTTTAATCTTAGAAATAGGAAAAATATGTATTTTTCCTATTTTATTTCCGTGGACTTGTCGTTTGCTTTTTCAAATTAGATCAAGATTTCACTCCTACTATTACTTATTCGTTCTTATTCGTTGAGAAAATAACCTACGTTAGGGAAGGGCTGATTTGCAGATGAGGAATTAGTATACCTATTCGCTTTCATCCTTCCCGTTCGTAGTACAGGGGAAAGTTTTTTCTGATGGTGTTCAAACAATCAAGGGGTAGTTCATACTTTATACCTATAAATAAAATAAATTATAACTCGAATATTTTTTGACTCGATTTCAAAAAAAAAAGAGGGGCAAAGTGAGAACTTTGGTCGATTTTTTAGTCTATCTATAAGAGGAGATTATATGAAAAATGTAACCGATTCTTTCGTTTCTTTAGGCCACTGGCCATCTGCCGGGAGTTTCGGATTTAATACCGATATTTTAGCAACAAATCTAATAAATCTAAGTGTAGTGATTGGTGTATTGATCTTTTTTGGAAAGGGAGTGTGTGTGAGTTGTTTATTTCAAGAATAGGCTGGATCCAACCAGCTGTACCCTTTTCCGTTATAACTAGGAAAGAAAGGTGCATGATCTTTCGAATTACTTCTGAAGAAATTAAGAAATGATATGTAAGAACCATCACATTTCGTGATTAATTGGCAAATCCACTTTGATTCTCTAACAACCAATAATGTGAGATTGTTAAGATGGTTAAAGCAAATCGTTTGAAGTCTAGACACAGCATGGTACTCTTTCGACCACTATGTTAATATAGAGATCGTTTTCAAATGAATATTTTATCGATATAGGACCCTCATCTTGATAAAATAATTTGAACCGCTTGTTCTAAAAATAGACATTTTCCCCCTTTTATCTAATGGTGAATCGACGACCTATGCCTTAATGTATAAGTAAGAAAAATCTTTTGGATTTGAACTGAAGAAAAAAAAAAGAAACAACTTTGCTGACAATTACATATTTTTTTCTTTTGTCAGAAGAGTCCTCCAACTTTTTTAGTTTTGCATTAGATTCGTATTTTTTTGGACTATGAATAAAGAAGAGAGGATAGGCTCATTACATTCATAAAATAAGCTATGAGAATTTACCAAGTAATTGAGCGTGAGAGCCAAATGAATCGAAAGATTCATGTTTGGTTTGGGAAGGGATTATGGAAGTTTTCAAATGAACGGAATTATAATCTACTTTCATTAAGTGATTTATTAGATAATCGAAAACAGAGGATCCTGAATACTATTCGAAATTCAGAAGAACTGCGTGAGGGGGCTATTGAACAGC